GATCAAGAACGGGGTCAGAGGGATCAAAAACTGCTAATTCATATAAAGCCATAGAACCGGCCCAACCAGCAACCAAAGCCGTATGCATTATATGAACAGAAAGCAAACGACCGGGATCATTCAATACGACGGTATGAACACGATACCAAGGCAAACCCATGTAAATACCCCTTTATCAACGAAAAATAGACACTATGTAACTTTATTGCATTGGAAAAACTATGCTATGGACCTCCCCCTTTCAGTGGATTCTCTCGGAGAAAGGATTAATATTTGTTCTATTCTTGTTTTTTTTAGTAAAAATGGAACAATTGGTTCGTAGGAACAAAGAGAAGCAGATCTATTCTATATCCGATAAGTACCAATACGCAATGGGGGTTGATCCCGTTTTCTATCAACGAATGCATACATATTTGTTAATCATTCAAAAGACCTATTCGTAATAATTTTTCCCATCTATGATGATAAAAGACATCATTATTAAGACAATCAAGGGATTCTTACGTTTCCACATCAAAGTCCGTTCTGTTTTTTTGCATTTGATGCCCGTTGGTGTTCCGAAAATCGCTTTTTTAATTCCTGGGGATGAAGAAGCCTCGTGGGTGGACGTATAGTGCGACTTGTCAGATATTGGGGTCATATGGGATTTACCCGTTCTCTCCCCCGATCGAGATACCCTCTGTTTTGCCCAAGAAAGATTGAATTATCAAAAATTTGGAGCGTGAAGTGCAATTAAGTACAATTAGATCTATTTTTTTTTTAGAGGTATTAAATTGAATATTATCAATTAGAATAGAATAAATTATGGTTAAGTTAGTTGGAACCAAACCAAAAATGAAGTAGCTAGGAGACTCTGTTTAGAAAAAACCCAATTAATATATTTATGATTATTAATGCTTATATCATGGATCATAAAAGCTCTTTTTGATTGAATAACAGAATAATTTCAAACTTTTAATCAAGCCAATAAGCAAAATATGATAAATACGGCGAATTTTTGGCAGAAGATATGAAATGAATTGATAAAGAAGTAAGTCGTAGGAAAAAGACGTAGTATTATATTAGTAACATGTGTCCTATATGTCCAAATCTAAATCGGATCTATTTTTACTCGGAGTAGAGCGGAAGCCTAAAAGAATTGAAGAAGCCCATTCAGGAACAAGAAAATGACATCGTCATTTGGATTCGATCTCGATGAATCAACATACATCAATGATAAGTTAGTTCGATAAGTTTAATGGTAATGAATTTTTTATAGGGAAGGGGAACAAAACTACTTGAAAAATAGAAAAAAAAAGTCGCTTTGTTAAATTCGAAAATGAGATTCGAAAAGGTGTCACGCTATGAAAAAAAGGAAAGAAAGCCGGAATCTACACATTGGTTTTTTCTCAATTTTTGTTGAACCGTATGCATCAAAAGGTGCCTGTACGGCTCTTAAGGGATAAAAATTTGATCCTAATCAACCGACTTTATCGAGAAAGATTCCTTTTTTTAGGTGACGAGGTTAATGCCGAAACCTCGAATCAACTTAGTGGTCTGATGCTATTTCTCGCTATAGAGGAGCCTTCGAGAGATCAGTTTTTGTATATAAACTCTCCCGGCGGGTTGGTAATATCCGGAGTAGCTATTTATCAAACTATGAAACTTATACCACCTGATGTGCATACAATAGGCATGGGCATAGTCGCCTCAATGGCATCCTTTATCTTGACCGGAGGAACAATTCCCACACGTCTCGCATTCCCTCACGCTAGGCGCCAATGCGTTTTTTAAGAAAAAAAGACTATGCCTTCGCCATATGAAATATGATAAGTAAAAATAGCATGGCACTTCGAATTCGATATGAGAATTTTTTTTTCAAAACATAGATTATATATCGAAAAAGTAGTATGAAAGTAGTATAAAAAGAAAAGGGGTATTCCCGATTTTATCCAGGCCCTTTTCAGTGTTACAAACTTTTCCTTTTCGCCCCAAGGACTTTTAACAATATTTATGTTAAAAAGAGTACGAAAAAAAAAGAAACTTTGGGATTGCTGAATCCCAAATGAGATAAATATATAAAAAGCAACGGGGCCATCATAGTATTTTTAACTGTTCGGAAAGGGAAGGATGGTAATTGGATCATTCATTTTCCCACCCAAATCTGATAAAATAAACCCAAGATCGAATCTATATTCTTTCTCTTTCGTCGCTGTAAGGTCAAAAAAAATTCCACGTATGCAATGTGAATTCCAATGTAGAGCCGTATGCATCAAAAGGTGCCTGTACGGCTCTTAAATTCTATTTTTTATTATTCTGTCTCTCTGTCCCTCTATCTCATCATGCGAAATTGACCATCCGTTTATTATTGTGTATCGTTTATTATTCTGTCTCTTTATTATTGTGTATCGTTTATTATTATTATTGTGTATCGTTTATTATTCTGTCTCTCTGTCCGTCCCTGAGTCCCTCTATCTGATCATCCCAAATATCTGATCATCCCAAATAGAGCAACCGTTTATTATTGTGTCTCTCTATCTGATCATTGAAAATGGAACCGGTTGTTCTATCATCAGGGTACATCAGGGTAATGATACATCAACCGGCAAGTACTTATTTTAAACTACCGGTGGGCGAATTTGTCTTGGAATCCGAAGAACTGTTGAAAATTCGTGAATCCGTCGTACAGTGTTATGTACAAAACACAGGCCAACCCTTTTGGATTGTATCCGAAGATCTGGAGAGGGATACTTTTATGTCAGCAACAGAAGCCCTAAGTCATGGAATTGTTGATTTGATAGCGTGTTGAATAAAAATAGCAGTGCCTCGACCCCCTCAGTCACTACCTTCTGCTAAAATAAATAGACTACTAAACTAAATAGAGAGGAAATTCAGAAATATCCGGTTAAGATCGATCTAAACCAACCGATTCATTATGTATATGATTCAACATGCCAACTATTAAACAACTTATTAGAAACACAAGACAGCCAATTAGAAATGTCACGAAATCCCCCGCTCTTCGGGGATGTCCTCAGCGCCGAGGAACATGTACTAGGGTGTATGTGCGACTCGTTCAGATCCTCGCTGGGACAAAATAAAGGAAACAAATTTTCCAGTATCAATGTCAGTACCAGTGAATGGGATAAAATGGAAGGAAGAAAAGGACGTTCACTATTAAAAAAAGATATATTATATCCTTCTAGTGTGTTGGAATTTATGGTTTCCATTGGTGCAAATCCAATCATTTCAATTTTGAATTGAAGATGAAAAAAATTCCTCATTGGTAACAAATGGTTATCCATTAAGCGGGGTAAATCCTATTTTCAAAGCAGAAATCTTATGTCTCTACTTTTGAAAAAACGGACTAAGAGGGTCAGCTACTCCGCTAATCTTCATAATTAAATACCGTTACTGTATAGGTAGATCTCGTTGTGAAAGACCTATGACTAGATAATTCATGGGTAGAGCCAAAGAATGTGAACTGTACAAGTTCCCAATAGCATTGATTAAATAAAGTAAGGGGGCTCCGGTGTATAGAGAGTACCTCACCGTTTAAGACGTAACCATAGAAACGATGGAACCCACTATTTCGTTTTTTATGTTTTATGTTTTTTAATACCTAGTATCAATACAATTTCTTATTTCGAGGTGAAATGCCTATAAAAAAAAGAGAAATCGTGGTCGGGAAGGTTATAGTAGCCAAAGCCATTGGAATTTGTATTTTATACATTGGAAGAGTCCGTTTTGTTATTAACAAACTAAAAAAGAGGAAAAGAATAACCGAAAGAACAGAAATCAATTAGTTATTCATTAAAGTTTCATTTATTCAATGACCAGAACTAGACGAGGATATATAGCTCGTAGACGTAGAACAAAAATGCGTTTATTTGCATCAAGATTTCGGGGGGCTCGTTCAAGACGTACTCGAATAATTATTGAACAGAAAATAAGAGCTTTGGTTTCGTCTCATCGAGATAGAGATAGGCAAAAGAGAGATTTTCGTCGTTTGTGGATCACTCGGATAAATGCAGTAATTCGCGAGAATTGGGTATCCTATAGTTATAGAATATTAATACACAATCTGTACAAGAGACAATTGCTTCTTAATCGTAAAATGCTTGCACAAATAGCTATATTAAATAGGAATTGTCTTTATATGATTTCCAATGAGATTATACAATAAGTAGATTGTAAGAAATCCGCCCCAATAGTTGAAATAGAGTTTGCTGGAGAATAAACTCCGGGAAGGTAGAGTAGAAATTAGTATGATAAAGAGAATATGATAAAGTCGCTCAAAATAAAATGAGTAAACACGTACAATATCCAATAAAAAAAGATTGCTTCTTCCCACAGTCTTGTTTTTTTCTTACAATACGGCAATCTAAGCAAGATTGGATTCCCGAATTTTTCGAACAAAATCTCAATCTGTGTTTGAGTTCGAATTGGAATTTTAATTCAATTGAAATTGAGGAGTAAGCTTTTTTATTTATTTCTGGTTCTAAGACCAATAGTTCTGCCGGCCGACCCGCCTCTTTGAAATTGAAATTGTTTCGCATTATTAAGATTCTGAAGAAAAGGTAACAAAGATAAAATACGAGCTTGTTTTATAGCAATAGTAATTAATCTTTGTTGTTTTAAAGTCAATCTATTTACCCGTCTAGATAATATTTTTCCTTGTTCACTAATAAATCGACTAATTAAACTCACGTTTCGATAATCAATTCGATCCCCCGATTGGATCGGGGGCAAACGCCTACGAAAAGATCGCTTGGATTTCAGAAAGAGTCGCTTGGATTTATCCATGGTTTGTTTATTCCTTATCCCGAAAATACTATTTGAATCTGATCCAAAATCAAATCATTTAGAATGAAAAAGGATTTGATTTGGTTTTTTTTTTCTTTTTTTTTTCTATTTATTTCTTTTTTCTATTTAAGTTATTATATATTATTATAGATATAAGCTATATTATAGAAATCTTGTTCTATATAATAGAATAATATGGTATGTCCCCTTTCATTCTTCCTTGTAAAAAGTGACAGACACTCGAGTCGATCTATTTCTTTATCTCCCCGTGAATCGTATGTTTGTAACAATAGGAACAGAATTTTCTCAATTCCAATCGACTAGGCGTATTGTGTCGATTCTTTTGAGTAATATATCTGGAAATACCCTTCGATTCCTTATTAACACCCCTTCGAACACAATTGGTACATTCCAAGATAACCGTTACACGGGCATCTTTACCCTTGGCCATAACATAAACCCCCTTTGAGTTTTTGATTCAACCAACTCTTCTATTTTCCGATCTAAAGGGAAAAAAGGAAAGAAAAAAAAATAGAAGTTGCTCTAACTCGAAATTTTGAAAGATTTCGTTGCAATCACAACACAATATAGTAAGTAATATTAAATATTAAATAAAAAAACAAAAAAAGGAAAATTAAGGATTTCTAACTCTATTTAATTTCGTTCTATTTACAATAGAATTCTATTCGAAGTATAGTATTTCATTTAAATATCTTGTATGATATTCTTGTTTTAGACAGATTTCCGTTCTCATGATATTTTTTATCAATTGAATTGGATGCGGAAACAGAATTTCGGCGAGGTTGAATCTACTTTTTTATTTCTCTTTCCTCCTTTCTTTATTCTACTTAATTGGATCTTATTCTATTTTATCTAAAAGAAAAGAAGGGGAGGGATTAGTCACAGATCTTTTGATTCTATCTGTAATCTTCTTCACCCCTTCCCATGTCAATAACTAGCCATGTCAATAACTAGAATGAAAAAAAAGGGAATGTCAACGCATCCGGGAATAAACGATTGATCTCTATCAATAGACCTGCTAAAGCCCCGAACCATAGAGTACTTAGTACCGGTGCCACGGAAAGATATGTTTTAAAATCTCGCATTTCAAATCCTCCTTCTTTATTGTAATGCATAATGGTAATACATATGTAATCAGATGTATATGTAAGTAGTTAAGAACCGCTTGTATTTGTACACGGAATTTCTAATTCAAATTGAAATGTACGCAGATTCGGTAGATAAGATTTTCCTTTTCTTAAAACCGAAATCCCTTTCCGACTGAGCATTCCCCCCAAAACATTCATTTTGAGTTCTTTTTTCCGATGGGGTTCATATATTTCATATATAATATGTATAAGCCTTCTAATAATATTAATAACTAATAATAGAAAATATTATTAATATCTAATAATATATATTAGATATATAAGAGATATATAAGCCTTCTATTATTCTATATATATATATTATATGTTTATTTTTATTATAGGAGACCAAAAAAAAGAAATAGCAAGAGAACTTATATATCAATGGATATGGCTAAGGATAAAAAAATAAGGATTTGGAAAACAAGACAGGGATTCTCTACAATGACACAGTAGACCAATTGAAAGGGATGTAGCGCAGCTTGGTAGCGCGTTTGTTTTGGGTACAAAATGTCACGGGTTCAAATCCTGTCATCCCTACCTATTACTTCTCCTCTGAGCAGTAACGAGGGATCGATTGAAATCGATTAAAATCGTGCATACAGAATCTTTTTTTAGTATATCATATGTGCTATATGATAGCATACAAGATGTATTGCGATTACAATACAAAATACTCTTCCTTACAGTCTTATCTATTGTGATAAGAAAGCGCTCTTAGTTCAGTTCGGTAGAACGTGGGTCTCCAAAACCCGATGTCGTAGGTTCAAATCCTACAGAGCGTGATTCGGGTCTTGGTTAGGTTAAGACGAAAATGACACTGTAGACCAATTGAACAGGAATCTGAATTTGACCTCCTTTTCAATTAAAGAAAAGAGGAGGTCAATCAAAAAAAAAGATGTTAATTAATCAAAGGTCCAACTGATCACCACGTCTGTATTGTAAATATGCAGTTACAAATAATCCAGCTAAAGTAATAGGAATTAGACCTAAAACAATTCCAAATAGAAAAACTTCAATCATTTCAATTTGTTTGAAAGGGAAAAGGAAAAAGGAGAGGTAATATCTATCCCTAAATATTAATCCGCATGGCCCATGAATCTCAACGACTACTAATTGGAAATTGACGCGGTAAGGAACTATAAAATATATATATGAATACCACAAAAAGATTTCCTTTTATGAGCTCTAGTCATTCAATTCATTTCAAATAAGTCGTATCTTGGTCAGACCAATAAATAAAGCTGAGGTTATAGTTAAAGCCGCTAGTAGAAAACCGAAAAAACTAGTTATAGTAAGCATGAAGACGAAGGAGTTAAATCAAATATGTTCTTTTTTTATACATATGTTTATAAAGCACTTTCCTAAGTTTTCAACTTTGAAAGATACGAAGAAAAAATACCAATTGGAATAAAAGAATAAGTTCACGTGACAGTTGTTAACTCAACAATCATTATAGACGGTATTAACAAAAAGAGAGAAGAGAGGAAGGGAGATAGAAAAAGAAATCAATTAATCATTTGTAACATCTACCCATCCCGTGATTCGGAATCACGGGATTTATTAG